AATGAAGTGCCTGAAAAAGGATTATCTTGATAGGGTAAAACATGTAAGTAAAGTCTTACCTTCATTAAATCCCCCCCCTTTTTTTTACACCCAATGGAATCAACACCATTCCCCCAAAGATCAAAACTTTGTGTGCACTATACACCAGAGTGTATCTTAAATTTTAGTTTACTCTTTTTGTGACCAAAAAGATAAGCTAAGTAAGCTCGTGGGCTCATACCCCATTTATGAGGGTCTACTCCCTCTCTTTTTAATTTTACTTTCTACTTCTCAAATACTATTTTTTTCCACTTTATCTTTAGGAACTCTTCTTTCCGTATCATCATCTTCTTGATTTGGAGCTTGAATCGGGTTAGAGCTTAATCTTTTATCTTTTATTCCCCTAATTTCCTCCAAAAATAATCAATATTCATCAGAAGCAGCTTTAAAATACTTCTTAATTCAGGCTTTAGGGTCATCTATTATTATTATATCTGCTTCATTCATAATATCATTTAATGAACTTTCTACCTTGTTATTCACTGTTGCTCTTTTATTAAAATCGGGGGCCGCTCCTTTCCATTTTTGATTCCCTAGAGTAATAGAGGGTCTCCAGTGGCCTCAGGTTATTATTCTTATAACAATCCAAAAGATTGCCCCTTTATCATTATTATCTTACCTATTATATTCATCAACCCTACCTATTATCCCAGCAGCTATCATTACATCCGCAGTAGTAGGCGCAATCGGGGGAGTTAATCAAACTCTTCTCCGTAAAATTTTAGCTTACTCTTCCATTAACCATATGGCATGAATGATATCAGCTATTTTAATTAGAGAAACAAACTGACTTATTTACTTTTCTTTTTACTGTCTTATTTCCACTTCCGTGGCTATTCTTTTTAATTATCAAGAAGCTTTCCATATCTCCCATATTTTGAACCACTCGTCTCACTCCTCCCAAATAAAAATATTAACGTTTTCTTCCCTTCTATCTTTAGGGGGGCTGCCTCCTTTTACAGGGTTTATTCCTAAATGACTTATCATTCAAGAAATGATTTCTAGTAATATATTTATTATTTTAGCTGTCCTTCTAGCCTCAGCGCTTTTAACTTTATTTTATTATCTCCGAATTGCTATAACAGCCCTTACAATTTCAAGCCCTAAAACTAAATGAAGTATAAAACTAGCTAATAGATCTTATTTAACACCTTCTATATTATACTTTAATATATTCGGCCTATTAGCTCCTAGTCTATTTATAGTTATCTTATAAAGCTTTAAGTTATTTAAACTTATAGCCTTCAAAGCTATTAAAAGGAGTAAAAACCTCCTAAGCTTTATATTCTTTTTAAGCTCCGGCGTTTTACACTTATAGCCTTCAAAGCTATTAAAAGGAGTAAAAACCTCCTAAGCTTTATATTCTTTTTAAGCTCCGGCGTTTTACGCATCTTCAGAATTGCAGTCTGACGTCTTATTTATAATTTCCACTACAAAGCCATGATAAAAGGATACTAATCCGTATATAGATTTACAGTCTATCGCCTACAACTCAGCCATTTTATCTCAACGCAACGATGATTATTTTCTACAAATCATAAAGACATCGGAACATTATACTTTATTTTCGGAGCTTGAGCTGGAATAGTGGGGACTGCCCTTAGACTTATTATTCGTGCCGAATTAGGTCAACCGGGAAGCCTTATTGGAGATGACCAAATTTATAATGTAGTAGTTACAGCCCACGCTTTTGTTATAATTTTCTTTATAGTTATGCCTATTATAATTGGGGGGTTTGGAAATTGACTAGTACCTTTAATGTTAGGTGCTCCTGATATGGCTTTTCCACGAATAAACAATATGAGTTTCTGGCTCCTACCTCCTTCACTAACACTACTTCTTTCTAGAGGTATAGTTGAAAGAGGAGTAGGAACAGGATGAACTGTTTACCCTCCTTTATCAGCCAGTATTGCTCATGCTGGGGCTTCGGTAGATTTAGGAATTTTCTCCCTACACTTGGCAGGTGTTTCTTCAATTTTAGGAGCTGTAAATTTTATGACAACTGTTATTAACATACGATCTACGGGAATAACTATAGACCGAATACCGCTTTTCGTTTGAGCAGTATTTATTACAGCATTACTTCTCTTATTATCTCTACCGGTACTAGCAGGAGCCATTACAATACTTTTAACGGATCGAAACCTAAACACTTCATTCTTTGATCCAGCCGGAGGGGGAGATCCCGTTTTATATCAACATTTATTTTGATTTTTTGGGCACCCAGAGGTTTACATTTTAATTCTTCCTGCTTTTGGAATAATTTCACATATTATTAGCCAAGAATCGGGTAAAAAAGAAGCTTTTGGAACTCTTGGAATAATTTATGCTATACTGGCTATTGGTGTTCTTGGATTTGTAGTCTGAGCTCATCATATATTTACAGTAGGAATGGATGTTGACACTCGTGCTTACTTTACATCTGCTACAATAATTATTGCTGTTCCTACAGGAATCAAAATCTTTAGCTGATTAGGTACACTTCACGGTACTCAATTGAATTATAGTCCCTCTTTAATTTGAGCTCTAGGATTTGTCTTTTTATTCACTGTAGGAGGTCTTACAGGAGTAGTTTTAGCTAATTCATCAATCGATATTATCTTACACGACACTTATTATGTTGTAGCTCACTTCCACTACGTTCTTTCTATGGGAGCCGTATTTGGTATTTTTGCCGGTATTGCTCACTGATTTCCATTATTTACAGGTCTTACTTTAAATCCTAAATGATTAAAAGTACACTTTTTAGTAATGTTCATTGGAGTAAATATTACATTCTTTCCTCAACATTTCTTAGGATTAAATGGAATACCTCGACGTTATTCAGACTACCCTGACGCTTACTCAGCGTGAAACGTTGTATCATCCATTGGTTCTACAGTTTCGCTAATTGCCGTCTTAGGATTTGTTATAATTGTATGAGAAGCTTTAACAGTTGCTCGACCAGTTATATTCTCTCTTTTCCTCCCAACTTCAATTGAGTGACAACATAATCTCCCACCCGCAGACCATAGTTATATAGAAATTCCTTTAATTACTAACTTCTAAAATGGCAGACAGATGCATAGGATTTAAGCTCCTACCAGGAAGAACATTTCTTCTTTTAGAAAACTTATGCCAACATGAGGTCACTTAGGTTTACAAGATAGAGCTTCTCCCCTTATAGAACAACTAATTTTCTTCCATGATCATGCTATAGTAGTACTGATTTTAATTACAACATTAGTTGGTTATATAATATCCACTTTGTTTTTTAATACTTTTACAAACCGGTTTTTACTAGAAGGTCAAACTATTGAAATTGTATGAACTGTTCTTCCTGCCTTGATTCTTATTTTTATTGCTCTTCCTTCCCTCCGTCTACTATACCTGCTAGATGAAGTTAATAACCCGAGTGTCACATTGAAAACTATTGGACACCAATGATATTGAAGATATGAATATTCAGACTTCTTACAGGTTGAGTTTGACTCTTATATAATCCCTACAAACGAACTTGCTGAAGATGGATTCCGACTTTTAGATGTAGATAACCGTACTGTCCTCCCTATAAATACTCAAATTCGAGTATTGATTAGAGCTGCCGACGTAATTCACTCATGAACAGTTCCCGCTTTAGGAGTTAAAGCAGACGCAATTCCTGGGCGACTTAACCAGGTCAGTTTCTTAATAAACCGGCCGGGGTTATTTTATGGTCAATGTTCAGAAATTTGCGGGGCTAATCATAGATTCATGCCTATTGTAGTAGAAAGTGTATCAGTTAATTCCTTCCTAAACTGAGTTTCATCAGCTAGAGATGCCTCATTAGATGACTGAAAGTAAGTGTAGGTCTTTTAAACCTATAATAGTAATTAACGACTACTTCTGATGGAAGAAAAATTAGTTAATTTATATAACGTAAGCCTGTCACGCTTGAATAATCAAACTTTTGATATTTTTCAATTCCACAAATAGCCCCTTTATTATGATTAAACCTATTTCTTATATTTTCAGTAACATTTATTGTATTTGTTGTATTAAACTACTTTATTAAGGTCCCGTCTAAAATTGAAAAATCTTCAGCCCAACTCGGAAAAACGGAAATAAATTGAAAATGATAACAAATCTATTCTCAGTTTTTGACCCTACTTCAAGTTTACTATCTCTCCCCCTTAACTGACTTTCCACTTTTTTAGGAATTATATTTCTGCCTATACTATATTGAGCTATACCGTCTCGATGATCTCTTTTATGATCATTAGTAACAAGAACACTACATAAAGAATTTAAAACACTTTTAGGTGCCTCACATGTAGGAACTACTCTTACATTTGTTAGACTATTTAGATTAGTTGTATTCAACAATTTCCTGGGTTTACTTCCTTATGTGTTTACTAGCACAAGTCATTTAGCTATAACACTCGCCCTGGCACTCCCGCTTTGAATTGCTTTTATACTATTTGGGTGGATTAACCACACTCAGCATATATTTGCTCATTTAGTTCCCCAAGGTACTCCGGGAGCTCTAATACCATTTATAGTCTTAATTGAAACAATTAGAAATGTTATTCGACCCGGAACCTTAGCTGTACGACTAGCAGCTAACATGATTGCGGGACACCTTTTACTTACACTTTTAGGGAGCACTGGTCCTTCTCTTTCAACTGCTTTAGTATCTATACTTATTATTGGACAAATTTTACTATTAATTCTAGAAGCTGCTGTAGCAGTAATTCAATCTTATGTCTTTGCTGTGTTAAGAACCCTTTATGCTAGTGAAGTAACATAGACTTCAACTAATGACATCATCTCACGGACACCACGCCTTTCACTTAGTAGACATAAGACCATGACCACTTACAGGTTCAATTAGAGCTATAATATTAACTACAGGGTTAGTTAAATGATTCCACCAATTTAACCCCGATCTTTTAGTGCTTGGAGTTATCGCAACTACACTTACTATAATTCAATGATGACGAGATATTACTCGAGAAGGTACTTACCAAGGTATACACACTAAAGTAGTAACTATCGGACTTCGATGAGGTATAATTTTATTCATTACTTCTGAAGTGCTTTTTTTCTTCTCATTTTTCTGAGCATTTTTCCACAGAAGTCTTGCCCCTAACGTAGAAGTTGGTAGCTGCTGACCTCCCGCAGGAATTCAAACATTCAACCCCTTCCAAATTCCCTTGCTTAATACCGCAATTTTACTTGCTTCTGGTGCTACTGTAACATGAGCTCATCACGCCATTATAGAAGCTAACTATACACAAGCGATCCAAGGCTTGGGCATCACAGTCTTCCTTGGGATATATTTCACTGCTCTGCAAGCCTTAGAATATTATGAAGCTCCGTTTACAATTGCCGACTCAGTTTATGGGTCTACTTTCTTTGTAGCTACCGGATTCCATGGACTACACGTTATTATTGGTAGTACTTTTCTTATAGTATGTTTATACCGTTTATATAAATGTCACTTTTCATCTACACACCACTTCGGATTTGAAGCTGCTGCGTGATACTGGCATTTTGTAGATGTAGTATGATTATTCCTCTATATTTCTATTTATTGATGAGGAGGCTGCCTTTTTAGTATAACAGTATATTTGGCTTCCAACCAGAAGGTCTAGTAAATTACTAGAAAAGGCAATGATTATTTTGTTGATTTCAATTTTAATTACCCTAGTCATTAGAGTAGTAGTCATAGTTCTAGCTTCTCTTTTAGCAAAAAAAACTATTATAGATCGAGAAAAAAATTCACCTTTTGAATGTGGTTTTGACCCCAAAGGATCTGCTCGACTTCCTTTTTCTCTTCGATTCTTCTTAATTGCAGTTATTTTTTTAATTTTTGATGTAGAAATTACCCTTTTATTACCACTGGCTATTATTGTAAATTTCTCAAATATCTCAGCTTGAGCTTTTACAGGATTTGCATTTATTCTCATTTTACTCATTGGTCTTTACCACGAATGAAACCAAGGTGCACTAGAATGAGCTTATTGGAGTTATAGTCAAAAATGACATTTGATTTGCACTCAAAAGGTGCTTCATTAGAAGCTAACTTCATTAAGTAAAAAGCGAAATATTGCATTCAGTTTCGGCCTGACCTTTGGTGTTAAATCACCTTTACTTACTTGGTTAAAGCCAAATAGAGGCATATCACTGTTAATGATAGAACTGAAGATATTTTACTTCTAACCAAGAAAGGAATAGGTAGATCAAGAAGAAGCTGCTAACTTCTTTCTTAAGCGGTTAAACTCCGTTTATATTCCTGTTATTATAGTGTAATAAACACGTTACATTTTCATTGTAAAACTAAAGGTACACAATCCTTTTAAAAACATTGCACTATAAATAGAATGTATTTACAGATATAAACTATCTCCTTCGTAGCTTCAATACGATGCTCTATTACGTAAGCTATATAAATAAATAACAATAAATACTAATACAATTACTCAAAGTAAAAAACTTAATATATAAACCTTTATATTATTATCTTGAAGCACTTGTAAATTTTTAGATCTAGTTATAATGAAAGAATAAATTCCTTGCCCCCCATAATATTCAGATCATCCTATGTCACCTACTTTTTGATACGTTTCTCCTCTGCTTAAAAAGCCTTTTCTAACTCCGTACGTGGATAAAAAAGGTATAAATCATATAGAACCCCCAAAAACAACAAACTCATATCCATTTAAAGAATTTAATTTATAGTTAACAGCATTTAAATTAAGTATATAACCTACAATACCCCCGATGATTCTTACAATCAAAGCAAGTATTTTAAAAAATGGTCTTATACAAATTATATAAGGACAAGGAAAGATTAATCAAGCCAAACTTGCTCCCCCAAAAACAGCTCCAATTCTCAAACCGATTATAGGGTTAGTTATAATCTTACCCTCATCACTAACAGAGTATAAGTTACCTAAATTAAAATCTCCAGATAAAGTATAATAAACTAAACGCATTGTATAACATACCGTTAAACCAGTAGCTAAAGCATATAATAGAAAAGAAACTATATTAATTGAGGATATAAAAGCAACCTCCAAAATTATATCTTTTGAATAGAACCCGGCCAAAAAGGGAGTACCACACAAAGCCAAATTAGCTAAGTTTATACACATGCCTGTTAAAGGCATATGATAAACTAGCCCCCCTATCATCCGAATGTCTTGATAATCTTTCACACTATGAATTACGGCCCCGGCACATATGAATAATAATGCCTTAAATAAGGCATGGGCCAACAGATGGAAAAAAGCAAGGTCGGCATAACCAAGAGATAAGATTCTTATCATTACCCCCAGCTGACTTAATGTAGACAAAGCAATAATTTTTTTCAGATCATATTCAAAATTTGCCCCTAGCCCAGCTATAAATATAGTCAGTCTAGACAATAGTAATAGAACTCTTTGTGACAACCGCCCCTCTAGAGCAGGACTAAACCGAATTAATAAATAAACTCCTGCCGTAACTAGAGTTGAAGAATGGACTAAAGCTGATACAGGAGTAGGAGCAGCCATGGCTGCCGGCAGCCAAGCAGAGAATGGAATCTGAGCTCTTTTAGTTATAGCTGCCAGAACTACTAACCCACACAATAAACCACTCACATTTATAGAAGGTATATTATCTACATAAAAAAGGAAATTTCATCCCCCACAGCTAAAAAATAAAGAGATTGCTAATAAAATGGCTACATCTCCCACTCGGTTTGAAAGGGCTGTTAACATACCAGCATTTGCCGACTTTTCATTTTGATAGTAAATGACAAGAGCGTACGATACTAAACCCAAACCATCTCATCCTAAGAGGATTCTAACCAAATTAGGACTAATGATCAAGAATCCCATAGATATTACAAAAGCCAACACCAAATATATGAAACGATTTATATTATTATCTCCAGACATGTACTCTCCTCTGTAGTATAATACTATTGAAGAAATAAATATTACAAACCCTAAAAATATAAAAGATATTCAATCTAAAATTAAAGTTATTACAATAGAACTAGAATTCAAGCTTAATAATTCCCACTCAATGAATCAAGCCTGTCCTCTTTTTAAGCATATTAGTGAAAGCATTAAGCAACTTAAAGAACCTCTAACTAAAAATAATATTCTTGATAAATATATTGAAACCATTCATACCACGATTCAAAATGAATTAAACTCATATCTCCGATACCACAAACCGACGTTTTATTTAAACTATTTAAATTTATAAAATGCACATAATTGTTCTTCTTTTTAAAATCAACACATTTAAAGGTAATCAATGTAACATTAAAATTAAGTATTCCCGAACTTTACCAGAACAACATGAAAATAAAGATCTATAATATTTACCATGTTGTCTTAAAGAAAATATGTATAAGGTGTAAGCAGCTCTAAAAAAAGATAGTAAGGCAATCGATAATATTCTTACTTTACTCCATGAGACTACTCTAATAATTAATCTGATTTCCCCTAAAAGGTTTAAAGTAGGAGGAGCTGCTATATTTCCTGCACTCAGTAAAAATCATCACAAAGCTATTCTAGGCATAAAATTTATTAAACCTTTACTAATTAATAGACTTCGACTTCCTACTCGTTCATAAACTATATTAGCTAAGCAAAATAAACCAGAAGAACATAAGCCATGACCAATCATTACCACCACAGCTCCGTTTAAACCTCATCATCCAAACACTACCAGTCCCGATAAAACAAGCCCTATATGAGCAACAGAAGAATAAGCAATTAAAGCTTTTATATCTACTTGACGTAAACATATTAAGCTAACTACTACTCCTCCTACTAAGCTGATTCTTACCCATAGTCAAGATAAACTTTTATTAACTTCACCAAACAAAGGTAATACTCGGATTAACCCATATCCTCCTAGTTTTAATAATACTCCAGCAAGAATTATTGACCCTGCTACAGGGGCCTCTACATGTGCTTTTGGCAGCCATAAATGAACTAAAAATATAGGTAACTTTACAATAAAAGCAAAAACGGTAACCACATACCACACACAGGGGATAAAACCAGCTCCTCTTACATTTTCTACTAACCCCAAAGTTAAACTACCTCTTATATTATATAGTCTAATTAAAGATACTAATAACGGTAAAGAAGCAAATAAAGTATAAAATAATATATAAACACCCGCCTGTAATCGTTCTGGCTGGTACCCTCACCCTAAAATAAGAATCAGCGTAGGAATCAAAGAACTTTCAAAACTAATATAAAACAATAAATAATCATTAACAGAGAAAGTTATAACTAAAAAAAATAAAAGGAAAATATTAACCAATAAAAAAAGAGAAGGATAATTATTATCTTTTAATACTTTCTGTCTAGAACAAACTACAAGACTTGTAATTCAAAAACTTAACAAAATTAAAATATATCCTAAAGAATCAATATTAAAACACCACCCTATTATATAATTACTAAAATCATGATAACAATAAATAGCCATAATAAAAGAAAGTACAAATAAAGAACTTTGAACAGCCCACCATGAATTTACCAAAGGTATCAATATTACACAAGCTAATAAAAATTTTAACATTGTAACACTCTAAATCTACTAAAACAATCATTACCATGAGTCCGCACCACAGAAACTAGAAGGGCTAACCCTAAAGCTCCCTCACATGCAGCTAAAGTCAGAAAAAATAAAACAAAATAACTTTCATGACCTATATTTGACAAATGTAATCTTATGATTCAAAAAATTCTTAGTATAATGTATTCTAAACTTAACAAAGTATTCAATAAATGTTTACGCTTAGAAACAAAAACCCACAAACCACATAAAACTCTCACAACAGGAACAATATAATAAAAATTAAGAATTAACATTAGTTTTAATAGTTTAAATAAAACACCGGTCTTGTAAATCGGAATTGAAGTACTAATTCTTCTTAAAGCATCAGAGAAAAGAGTTACCTCCTATCGCCAGTTCCCAAAACTAGTATTTTAAATTAAACTATTCTCTGTATTTCATTAATTATTATTTTTTCACCCATAATTATCATCTCTTCTTTAATTTTTACTCAACTTCTCCACCCCTTAGCCATAGGACTTATACTACTATTTCAAACAATCATAATTTGTGTAACTGCCGGCTTATCCATAAATTCTTTCTGATTTTCTTATATTTTGTTTCTTATTTTTTTAGGAGCAATATTAGTTTTGTTTATTTATGTAGCATCTCTTGCCTCTAATGAGTCGTTTAGTTTTTCCACATCTTTATCTTTGCTATCTGCTCTTGTAGCTTCAGCTGGATTTGTAATAGTCTTTATGGACCCTCTCATATTAAATACTCCTCTTTCAATCCAACAGTCTTCATTGTGCAATGATCAATTTTCTTCAACCCAATCTTTATTAAGATCAATTTACAATTATACCACTATAAATTTAACTTTATTTATCGTAATATATCTTTTATTAACATTAATTGTAGTAGTAAAAATTACTAACACTTTTTTTGGTCCCCTACGACTATCATCTTAATAAATGACAATACCAATCCGAAAATCACACCCACTATTTAAAATTTTAAATGGAGCCGTAGTAGACTTGCCAGCCCCAGCTAACATTTCAACTTTATGAAATTTTGGATCTTTACTTGGTCTATGTCTAGTTATTCAAATTGTAACTGGTCTTTTCCTGGCCATACACTATACTGCACACGTTGATCTTGCATTTTCAAGTGTTGCTCATATTTGCCGAGATGTCAATTATGGTTGATTACTACGAACCCTACACGCTAATGGTGCCTCTTTCTTTTTTATTTGTTTATATATGCATACAGGGCGAGGTATTTACTATGGATCATTTTTATATTTACATGCATGATCTGTAGGGGTTGTAATCCTACTTTTAGTAATAGCAACAGCTTTCTTAGGATATGTGCTTCCCTGAGGACAGATATCTTTTTGAGGGGCAACTGTAATTACAAATTTATTTTCAGCAATTCCTTATATTGGAACAGAACTCGTTCAGTGAATTTGAGGGGGATTTGCAGTAGACAACGCTACCCTAACACGATTTTTCACTTTCCATTTTTTATTTCCATTTATTGTAGCAGCAGCAACTATTATTCATATTCTTTTCATTCACCAAACAGGGTCTAATAACCCATTAGGAATTGTAAGTAATGTAGACAAAGTACCTTTTCACCCCTACTTTACATTTAAAGATATTACAGGATTTATCGTTATACTTGCCGCTCTTATTTTGCTAACTTTACTTAATCCCTACTTACTAGGAGATCCAGATAATTTTATCCCGGCGAATCCTCTTGTAACCCCGGCTCATATCCAACCAGAATGATATTTCTTATTTGCATATGCCATTTTACGATCTATCCCCAATAAACTAGGAGGTGTTATTGCACTAGTTATATCTATTCTTATTCTTCTTATTCTTCCTTTTACCCACGCAGCAAAATTCCGAAGACTGACCTTTTATCCTTTAAATCAACTTATATTCTGATCATTGGTTAGTATTGTCTTTTTATTAACTTGAATTGGAGCCCGACCCGTCGAAGATCCTTACGTACTTACAGGGCAGATTCTCACCGTTATATATTTCTCTTATTATATTATCAATCCTCTCACCCTTATTTGATGAGATAAAATACTAGATTAAAAGTTATTTGGCTGATAGGAAAGCACGTGTTTTGAAAGCTCGCTATAGAAGTTCGAATCTTCTAATAACTTTTTCTTAAAAAATTACAATTATAATATATAGATAAAGCAGATAGCCTTGACACCCATAAAGAACACCAAATAATTTAAAGCTACAGGCAAGAATCTTTTCCAAGCTAAATATATAAGTTTATCATATCGAAATCGTGGAAGAGTGCCGCGGACTCATACAAAAGCAAAAGCAACTATTACTAACTTTAAGTAATAAAAGGGACTAATTAAATTTCCCCCTAAGAAAATAAGAGCAAACAGTATACTTATAAATAAAATTCTAGCGTACTCTGCTATAAAAATCAAAGCAAATCCTCCTCTTCTATATTCAGTATTAAACCCCGAAACTAACTCTGACTCTCCTTCAGCAAAATCAAAAGGGGTTCGGTTAGTTTCAGCTAAACAAGAAGCAAACCAAATTAAAGACAAAGGAAATGTAAACCATAACAATCACACGTCTCGTTGATATGAGCTGAATAAAGTTAAATCAAACCCACCAACTAAAAAAATGAATGACAACAAAATTAAAGCAAGTCTTACTTCATAAGAAATGGTTTGAGCTACTGCTCGCAGTCTACCTAACAAAGAATACTTAGAATTTGAAGCCCATCCCGCTCTTATTGTAGTGTATACCCCTAATCTAGTACAACAGAGGAAAAATAGAGTTCTTATACTGAAATTTATTAGGCCTAATTCATAAGGCATTACTAGCCAAACAATTAGGGATACAAATAAACTAAAAACAGGTGAGAGATAATAAGGTAAAAAATTTGATATAACCGGTAAAGTCTGCTCTTTAGTAAACAATTTTACAGCATCAGCAAAAGGCTGTATCAGTCCTATGAAGCCAACTTTATTAGGTCCCTTACGAATTTGAATATAACCTAAAATTTTTCGTTCCAGTAAAGTAACAAAAGCAACTCCCACTAGAACACAAATAATTAATAATAAATAATTAATAACTATAATTAATGTTATCACAGTATTACCTGTGGGGTTAAACCCACATTATTGGATCCTAAGTCCAATGCATAACTCTGCCAAGGCAACCAACAAATTATGCTTAATCATATCAAGTAGAAATTATTCCAGCTATCTAATCCTTTCGTACTAAGATACCTTTTATAAAATTAAGAGATAGAAACCGACCTGGCTCACGCCGGTCTGAACTCAAATCATGTAAGGATTTAAAGGTCGAACAGACCTTCCTTTATAACTGCTGCATCATAAGGATACCTTAATTCAACATCGAGGTCGCAAACCTTCTTGTCGATAGGGACTCTCAAAGAAGATTACGCTGTTATCCCTAAAGTAACTTAATCTTTTAATCGCTAATAGAGGATCATACTAATTTCCAATTATATTTGTTATTAAATATTTAAGAACAGTTACCTATTATATTCTCGTCGCCCCAACGCAACAAATATTAATTAAAACCAAGTTATACTAACAATTGATAGTATAATTAAATTATTGTCAAGCTTTATAGGGTCTTATCGTCCCCTTAATTTATTTAAGCCTTTTCACTTAAAAGTTAAATTCAATTATTATAATTGAGACAGCTTACTTTTTGTCCAACCATTCATACAAGCCTTCAATTAAAAGACTAATGATTATGCTACCTTCGCACGGTCAATATACCGCGGCCCTTTAAACTAAATCAGTGGGCAGGCTAGACTTTATATAACAACCATATAGACATGTTTTTGATAAACAGGCAAAAGTAATATTTGCCGAGTTCCTTAATTATACCTTTAGTGACTAAAAATTTCACTTTTATTTTATTTTGTTTTTTCACACATTATTTCTACTAATAAAATCATTATTGCTTCTGGTATTTTAATTACCACAAAAATTGGCTACTTAAGTTAGATTTTTCTTATTAAAATATTAAATACTATCAACATTGCATTAACTAGAACGTTTTATTAATATGGCTGTTTTTAAGCCTAATTCAACAATACTTTTTCATTTTATCATAACTTACCTATTTTAGAACAAGAAGCTTTTCCCTCCTACTCTTTATTATTTTATAATTTTATTATATCTACAAAATAACTAAATTTAATTTAATTCGCCAACAACCAGATATGAAAAATCGGCTAGCATTTCACTACTAATATAAATTTTATAATTTCATTAAGACGAAAACTATATATTTACATTAGCTCTTTTTCTTTCGGGATTTCTTTATTATTAAGTTTATTTTGATTTTCCCTAATACACAAGGTACAAGTTTTTAACTTTACTTTATACAAATTAAGTTTTCAATATATTTCATCTTTCCTTTACAGTACTTTATTCTATAACTCTTATACACTTTTTTCGATTCACTCTACTAAAATAATGAAATCTCAAAATGATTTTATTATTATCAATTACTATACAATCATTATCAAATTAATAAGATTCAATTCTCAAGATACATTGATTTGCACAACGAACTTCTCAACGTAAGTGAGATGCTTAACTATTCAAGCTCTATCTTGAAAATTCTAGGTACACTTTCCAGTACACCTACTATGTTACGACTTATCTCGCTTTAATTAACGAGAGCGACGGGCGATGTGTACATAACCTAGAGCTAAAATCAAGACATCTTATTAAAATCTCTTTACTTTTAAATCCACCTTATCAACAAATGTTCATCCGTTGTTCCGTATATTTTAGCATATTGTAACCCATCTCTTCCTTTACTATAAGCTGCACCTTGATCTAATATATTAGCCAGACTATTTTAGTAACTTTATTTTTTATAAAAGTTACCTAATAATGACGGTATACAAACTGTATATCTACAAAGTAAAGTAAGATTCTTCGTGGACTATCGATTACAGGACAGGTTCCTCTAAATAGACTAAGTTACCGCCAAATCCTTTGAGTTTCAAGACAATAACTGTTTAGTACCCAGGTAATAACAATTTAAATAAAGTGTAACAGGGTATCTAATCCTGGTTCATCTCTTTATCTTAACAGCTTCAACTATAATCAATATTTTTATCTTACTGTATACTAAAAAATTGATTTCACCCTTTATTAGTACAGATTCATAAAAGAAAAGAATTAATAAGTTTAACTGTTTTTAACCAAATCTCTTTCAATTTACCTTTCAGTATAACCGCGGCTGCTGGCACAAATTTTCGCCAGATATATAATTAAGATCATCAATTCCAACTTGCATTTATTTAATTAGCACTAGGTACTGAGAGTTTATTTCTTAGTGGAACCCCTCTTTTTAAATGATTCATCAACCTTTAGTATTCTAATAACGAATCTTATTGTCACAATAAATTTTACATGTACCATTGACCTAAAAATGAAAGAATAAGCCAGGATAAAACTTTATATCTACTAACTTGACGCAAATCTAAACTAACAAACATTTAAATTACCTTATGTATTAATGTTTGTTACATGTACCAGACTACTGGTATAAATAAATATTTAGTACATTTTTAAAATTAGAATCTCTTCTTCCCCCTCTTTTTCCCCTTTTTTGTATAAAATCACAAACTTATTATCTGCTAAGAACAATAATGATTTTCGTATGTTATAATTTAAGAACTGTTTACAAACTACCACTGCTATTTAGATTTTCTAATGGTAATTATTTTTGTAACTTCACTTATACCCCTCGACGATTTTTTAGAACGTCTAAGTTTATATACATTTCTTTGCACTAATAAAATTACATAATACTTATATATTAAATAAATTATATAGTAGATATAAGTTGTTATTTTAATATAAATTAAATTTTTAGATATTAATAAGATATTATATATATATTATTTAATTATATATTAAATTAGATGAGGTTAAACCAATATTCTATCTAAATTAATTATAAATGCTTATATTGAATCTATATGTATTAAAATACATTAGATTTAAAGTGAAGTATCAAACGTAGTTAAAGAATGTTCTTTGATCTTTATATAAATAGTGTAAATATTTATAGTGCTTTAAATTGTATTTAACTTTAAGCAGATATAGACTAGTTAATACATCTAGATCCTTTTATAATTCATTAATATTATTTCTTTAAAAATAAAATAGTGTCTTCTTATATGAAACTTAAATATTTCCGGATTAAAGTTTCATTCTTCAAGAAGACACTATTTTTTATACAAATCTATTAATATAATATTAATATATTTAATTAAAAAGATAATTTTAAAAATGAAATATGGGGTTATACATATTTAATTTAATATATAGTGTCTAATTTCGGGGTTTTTTTAACCCGCTTAAACTTTATTTAACTTACCGGCTCGCAATTTTATACAAGTAGTAAACATTATATTACTTATTTTGATTAATTTTTGTTTTTCACATAA